TTATCTGGAGAATATCCAACAATAGCTTCCATTGAATGAATAATCGATCCGGATCCTAAAAACAATAATGCTTTCGAATAAGCATGAGTAATCAAATGAAATAAAGCAGCTCGATAAGACCCCATACCTAGGGCTAACATCGTATAACCCAATTGAGACATTGTGGAATAGGCCAAACTTCTCTTAATATCTTTTTGAGCAAGAGCTAAAGTAGCTCCTAATAATATTGTTATTATACCTATCAAGGATATTAGATTCATTATGTAAGGTATGACTATGAAAAGAGGAAAAAGGCGAGCTACAAGAAAAATTCCCGCTGCTACCATTGTAGCAGCATGTATAAGAGCTGAAATAGGAGTAGGCCCCTCCATTGCATCGGGTAACCATACATGAAGGGGAAATTGAGCCGATTTAGCAACTGCACCCACAAATAAGAATAAAACACACAAAGAAACAAATAAAAAATTTGTCCCATTATTATAAATCAAGTTATTAAATATTTCGAACACATCCCGAAATTCGAAACTACCTGTGATCCAATAAAGACCCAAAATTCCTAATAATAAACCAAAATCCCCTACACGATTAGTTACAAATGCTTTTTGACAAGCATTTGACGCAATAGGCCGTGTGAACCAAAAACCTATTAAAAAATATGAACACATTCCAACTAGCTCCCAAAAAATATAAATTTGTATCAAATTCGAACTAGTAACTAATCCCAACATGGAAGCATTGAAAAAACTCATATAAGCAAAAAATCTCAAATATCCTTGATCATGAGACATATAATTGTCACTATAAATAAGAACCATAATTCCAACTGTAGTGATTAATATTGACATAATAGAAGTAAGTGAATCAATCAAGTAGCCGAACTCTAAAGAAAAATCATTATTAATGGTCCAAGACCATACATATTGATATATGGAACTGCTATTTATTTGAGGAATAGACAGATTGACCGAAAAAGTCATAACTATACTTAACAATAAAACACTAGTAAAAGACCACATACGCCGAAGATTTTTTGTTGCTGTTGGAAAAAGGAGAAGTCCCACTCCTAGTAGCATGGGAATTGGAAGTGGAAGGAAAGGTATGATCCATGCATATTGATATGTATGTTCCATAAAAAAATAAAACCCTTTTATTCTTATTTTTTTTTTTATTTGTTTCCGATTCACCGGTTATTCTCTTTTTTAAGATTGAAAGGGGTCAATAAAAAAAGCAAGATATACAAGAACTCAAATTGAATTTTCTAATTATTTTGAATTATTATCAAATACTTCAAATATTCAGATCAAGAAGTTACAATTGGAAAAATGATATGACAAAATGAGTACTTACTATTGAAAAGTAAATACTTAATTATTAAATAAGATAAGACATAAAATGAAAATTCTATATTACGAAAATTTTTATCTATAGAGCAGGGATAAAGAATTACACCACAAATAGGACTCGATTATGATATGAATCATAGGATCTACTGCGGTCAAGTAATTTCACCCAAGAAACTAAGATAAGAACTAGTTATTTTAGTTAATTTATTCGCAATCAGTAACTAATTCATTGTGTAATTGATTGATTCTCTTCTATTCCAAATACTTCTATTCCAATGAATAGATTATTTATGTTTATAGGAAAGATTAGGATATCCCGCACTTTACTTTATATAACATAGAATAAAAAAAGGAATTGCTAAAGTGGCTTTTATCAAGTCATGTAACCATTAATAGATTAGATTAGCTACAACAAATTATATTAATTACAAGTCTCATTCAAATTCTCAAATTTGAATTAGGTTAGGTGTACTTTTTCTTTGAACTTGATTAATTAATATAAAAAGAGATTAAAGTTTTTAATTGGTAAAGGTTGGGTTCGAAAACTTTTAGATGTATTTTATTCCATTTATAATATAAATGCATCATGACAAAAATATACAGAAATATAAATGAAAACCTTTGGGTTCTTAATTTTTTATTTTATGAACTTCAACCAATTCTATTTCTATGGCACAACGGATACTATAAATTTGAATGAGTATATAGTATATTAAGGTACCAATCAGTACGAATTATTCTTTCGTTCGGATATTGTATGAAAAAGGAATAGACAATTTTTTATCCCATATTGTTTTTATTTTTTTTGTTCTTAGTAAGGTAAGATTTAAAATTTTCCATCTATATATATATTTATTTTTTTAATAAAGATAGTATTATTTAGAGAATAAATAGATCGATAATGAATAATAACGATTTGTTTTGAACAATAACTAGATGTCTTTGACATCCAACTATAACAATGAGTAGCCTCTTAGTTTTTGAATGGCAGTTCCAAAAAAACGTACTTCTATGTCAAAAAAGCGTATTCGTAAAAATTTTTGGAAAAGGAAGGGATGGTGGGCCGCGTTAAAGGCTTTTGCGTTAGCAAAATCCCTTTCTACCGGGAATTCAAAAAGTTTTTTTGTGCGCCAACTAAACAATAAAACGTTAGAATAAAACGTTAGAATAATCTGAATTGTCCTGACTTGAAAAATTCTAATTTTGAATAAAAAATGAATGATTTCCTTAATTGGTTTGAACGGATCAATATGAAATGGAATTCGCTTCACTCGTATGATATGTCGAATAAGAATTCTTCTGTCTATTGAATAAAAAAAAAAATAGTACTTTTTTTTTTAACAAAAAAAAAAAGAAATAAAGACTAAATACAAGGTTTAACATTTCTTTTTAATTTTAATATGTTTTATTATTTTCGAGATGGGGATTCTTATTTTCCCCATCGACTCATTTGTCACAATAATATTTTTCTTTTATTTAAAAGATACTTTTATTTAGAAGAGAAATAGAAGATCTTTAAAAAAAAATAAATCAATGGGTCGCGTAAATTCATTTATTAAGTTTCAAATTTGTTTTGTAACTTTCGGAATCATTATTTCTCTGAATCAATATATACTCCTGCCTTCAATATAATCGATAAAAGACCTTTTCCTTCCTATTTAGGTGATATTATGCACGAAGAATATATCAATATTTAGTGATCTAAAATAGATACGATGTTTGCACTGTAAGATCGACTAAGATATAGTTTTATAACTCTATGTTCCTTATTCCTTTCTTTTATAAATAGAAAGAATTTTTTTTAAGTACGGTAAAATTTCGATAGAAATAAAACTTTTTTGCTATATGATATATCCAGTCCAATATCTAAATCCAGTCCAATATCTAATTGATTTGATAAATCCTAACACAAATTATCTACCCAACAAAAATCCTAATGATTAATACAATTTGTATACAAAGCTATACAAATATTTATATAAATTCTTTTGGATGTTGGTCTAAAATTGTGATACATAAAAATCCTATGTTTTCCTTCAAAATCCATTTTTTTTAGATTCATGAAATCAGATAAATGAGAAATGAATCGGTAAAAAATTGAAATGAGAAAGGTACTTTTGAGTTATATGCATGAATTGAGGGCAGAACTATCTAGTTACAACAGTTATATTCTATTCTAGGAAACCTAAACTGCGCGAAAACCCACTGTTAAGTTAAACAAAAAAGGAGACAACATAAAATGAATGGTCAAATCCCTATTTAAACAAATTTTTATTCATCAATTTTAATGTTTTATAAAAAATATTGTATTGAATTGATTAGTTCAATCTCGACGATTGAATAATAATGGGTTATTATGATTTCGAGAAAGCCGCTATGGTGAAATTGGTAGACACGCTGCTCTTAGGAAGCAGTGCTAGAGCATCTCGGTTCGAGTCCGAGTGGCGGCATCTTCTAAAAGAGATGCAATAATCCCTATAATAAATAATGAATTCAATTCCCGATTTCCATTCCGGAATCCTCTTTTTTTTTTTTCTTTTGTAAAGACGAAGAAACAAATTTTATTTATGATATTTTCGACTTTAGAGCATATATTAACTCATATCTCCCTTTCGGTCGTTTCAATTGTAATTACAATTCATTTGATAACCTTATTAGCCTATGAAATCGTAGGACTTTATGATTCGCCAGAAAAGGGCATGATAGCTACTTTTTTCTGTATAACGGGATTATTAGGCACTCGTTGGATTTATTTGGGACATTTCCCGTTAAGTGATTTGTATGAATCATTAATTTTCCTTTCATGGAGTTTCTCCATTATTCATATAGTTCCATATTTTAAAAAACATAAAAATAAATTAAGCGCAATAACCGCGCCAAGTGCTATTTTTACCCAAGGATTTGCTACTTCAGGTCTTTTAACTGAAATGTCTCAATCCGAAATATTAGTACCTGCTCTCCAATCTCAGTGGTTAATGATGCATGTAAGTATGATGGTATTGGGCTATGCAGCTCTTTTATGTGGATCATTATTTTCAGTAGCTCTTTTAGTGATTACGTTTCGACAAGACATAAGGATTCTTTTTACAAAGAATCATTTTTTAAAAAAGTCATTTTCCTTTGATGAGATTCAATATATCACTAAAGGAAACAATGTTTTACAAAGCACTTCTTTTCTTTCTGTTCGGAATTATTACAGGGCCCAATTTATCCAACAATTGGATCATTGGAGTTATCGTGTTATTAGTTTAGGGTTCCTTTTTTTAACCATAGGTATTCTTTCGGGAGCAGTGTGGGCGAATGAGGCATGGGGATCATATTGGAATTGGGACCCAAAAGAAACTTGGGCATTTATTACTTGGACGATATTCGCGACTTATTTACATACTCGAACAAATAGAAATTTCCAAGTCACAAATTCCGCAATTGTCGCTTCTATGGGCTTTCTTATAATTTGGATATGCTATTTTGGGGTCAATCTATTAGGAATAGGGCTACATAGTTATGGTTCATTTACATTAACATAAATCTAACCTTTGAATTGAGGAAAGGACTGATGAATACAGACACCGGGTAGTATATATATATATATAAACTTCGTGTCGTGTAAGCTGGGAAAAACCAGAACCATTTGAATCAATGCACTACTTGATTCAA